CGTGTACCTGTGTCTCGAGTCCTAGGAAAAGGGCCCTAGCCTTTTCTTTTTCATTTTCCAAATAGGGGGGGGAAGTGGGAGCTTATCGACTGAAAGGGCCAAACCAAAGAGGATTGACCCCCGGAAGATAGAAAGCAATATCGGAATGCTTAAAGCGCTAGAGTCGGGAGCTGCAACAGGCTTGCTCTTTTGTCTTTTGTTTTGGGTGGGCCTATCTAGCTTCTTGTCCTACCCACTATGATTTGCCAAAGAAGGGCTCAACGGGGCTGAGAGAGAAAGCCCTAAATAACCATATTTCATATTCCCCTTCCCAAGATGTTAGTAGAAATCCAATCCTATCAAGAAGGGGTGTGTTTTGGGGCACTCAGGCTTAGAAAGCTGAAGCGTATGGTGGGGTTGCTTAAAGTATGCCTCTCTCCTGGACGAAGTCAAGAAGAAATGGGCTATCTGTTGAAAAGTCCGGAACGATGGTTCTCTGACTCAGTAATTCTTTTGTTTCACAAAATGAGTTATATAGGGCGAGTCGAGTTTCACTCTGATAGGGCAATGAATTCCATTTGGGTTTGGCAAAGCCAATATATGTGACAGGAAAGGTCGTTCAGAGAATATAGAATATGGAGAGTCTAGAGATTTCAGCTTTTCTGCCTAGCTCTACAGAAATGGAAAGCCCTATGCAGCAGTTTATGATTTTCAACCTAACAGGGACAGACAGAGGCATTGACATATAAAAAAAGTGTGTCTCGTTTCCCTTTGAGCAGATCAGAGCTGATGACAAGAGAGAGACCAGTTGATTAAATTAGGGTGCCCGGGGCATGCGCTCTAACTTTGATAGTTGCACAAAAAAAAAGGGGAAAGCCCGACTCAACTTAACGCAAGGGCTCGTTGCAGACCTCTATTAGGGCGTAAAGCATGGAATTCTGCCTAACTAAGTTTGATCGGGCCTTAAAGCCTACCCATAAATCGTTATGGTGCCTTCCGGAGCATCTTTAGGTGGTAATCGGAAATTGGCTCCTAATAGAGTGCCCTCCCTCTTGATCCGCTTGGTTCTAAACTCCTGCTCTCCCAGCTCTTATTTCATAAAGTCACTCATCTGCCGCAGTCTCTCTAGAGCAAAGGAATCAGAATTGGCCCTTGTAGCTAGATGAATGATCAAATAGTTTAGTTCAAATAATCATCATCATCAAATAGCAATGAAGTTCATTCTATTCGTAATTGGTTCCATTCGTTCCCAATGCAGAAATGAGCCTCTTTCTACTTTCTACTGAGTGTGATTCCCAATTAAGCCCATGTAGCTAAAGGTTGATCCCAGATCCGGGTGAAAATTCCATGTATTGCCAGGAGCTTCTCGGGTCTGGGCAATAACCACTGAAAGTCGATTACTTGATGGTCTCGTCGCTAGGGAAATGCATTACGTTATGTTATTATACGATGTATTCTTCGCAGTGAGATGAGAACAAAAATGGAGAATTCGAGTCTCTTGTAGCGATTAGATACCAATTGTAGTGATAACGACTCCGCAATTGATCAGTGACTTGATAGCGATGACGCGACAGAGAGATAAGCAGTGGGTGGACGGCTCACACGGTAAACTATATAATGCATATATAACGCGTTTAACCGGGCCCGGATAAAGAGCGAACCTCTAATTTCGCTCTTTTGTGCAGGAATTCAGGTGCTATACCTGCTAAATAGATTGATCGATTGAAGAGCATTCCCAAAATTATTTATAGATAATAACTCTTTATATTGAGGGTCCGAAGGAGAGAGAGAAAATAGGGGTGAGTGGTTGGGCTATCTTGTGCTTGTGAAGCCAGTCTTTTTGGTTGGCAGCAGCAGGATACTAGGAATGGATTCCCATGGACCCTAAAGCGATCATGAGCTATTATACCTGGATGAAACTAACCAATGGCGGTACTTATGTGAGTTCTGCAAGCCTATCTTTTTTTTTTTCATAAGGGGTCCTTTCCCCTATATCCGTGGAAGGAGCCTTTCCCCTATATCTTTGCCCCATATATGTATTGGCCTATTGGGGTCCGAGCTATAAAGTGTAAGTGCTATAGAGTGATTGCGGATTTGTTATTAATAAACTAGGAAAGGGAAAAGGTGGTAGGAAAGGTTAAACCGTTCAGTGGCTATACAATGTGCGGTAAGTTTAGGGAGTGGGACGTTTAGCGGGCAAATCACGTTGCTCCTTCCCCCTAGAAGCCATGCCTATTTGGATCATCTCGCTTTGCGACTGAGTAGGCTATAAGGTTTCACACATGTTTTTGGATTGAAGTCCTTGCCGCTCTGTAAGAAAGGTTGCCAAAGGCATTCTTAGATAGCATCCTTGGTAGCGAGGCGAGGGTGGTTGGCCCGTCCCAGGCTGGGGGCCACTCTACTGTAGCAAGTGGGTAAGGTTCAACCTAAGACAAATGTAATGAGGGAAGGCAAGGGCTCAACACGCGAATGAAGGAGTGGAGTGGCGTAGTAGATCCGTAAGGAGAACGGTAGAAACTGAAACCTTTCCTCTAAATGTAAATGTGCGCTTCAACTTTGGACGAGAGGGAACGAGCACAATCTCCTAAAGTCGCTATCACATGCCTGAGCTGCAGCCGTAGCGTTGGCTTCTCTGCAATGGGGCTGGTCTTCATTATAGCTGTGCATAGGCATCGATACGGGCTAGGCACTATGAATTAGCTCCAGCGATCGCCGCTTCTCCTCACGGGAATGGGGCTTCCCCCAACCTTCTCAATAGGCTTGTCACGGCCGGGGCTATTGGTGCCGGTTGATCAGATAGGCAATGAATAATAGGGGTCAACCAACCTAAGAACTACTCCCATGAACTATAAGGCTCTCAGTCCTCCCCGACTGAGCGGAGGCTGCTCCTAGGTTTCTATCTTGGCGGTAAGTAAAGAATTTGACCCGGAGTAAGATGAGTGTGTTTGCCCCTCCAGTATGTTTGGTTGCGTCTCTGCTGGAGTTCACTGGTCAGGGCAAGTAGATGGGTCTGAGGCGTTTGAACTTCCTATATATTATAGGCCTTTGCACAAAACCCCTACGCTACTGCTCCCAATCCACGTAGCTACTCGACCGGCCGTTGATCTCACGTACGATAGAAGCCATTTTATGGAGCCTTAGAACAACAGGAGCACGCCAGCTGCAGGAAAGTGGTCACCACCAAGGGCTTACTCCAGCTCGTCCCTACCCCAAAGCCAAGCAGAGAGGAGAAAGAAGGGCGGGCTTTTTACCACCAGCCAACCTAGGCTGCTGAGGCACATATTGCTTCGCTACCTTCTGCCCTGGTCCCTTCGCCTATATGCCAGCTTCGGTTAACTTAGCCACACATAGTGCTATGGTGCTACGTACTTCGATACATATAGCTTCGTTGCCTATTGTGTCGTTACCTCATGCCGCCTTGGTTCCTATCATTGTGGTATAGTGATGCTGCTGGCGGCGGACTGATGGGCCACCCATCCTTTCCCCTTGCTCGCTTTAGTTTGAGATCAGAGAGAATGCCAGTTGATCACCGATAGGTGCTGTGATAGAGTCCCTCGCTCTTCTGGGCTCGCTTCGTAAACTTGCTCTTAGGTTCAAGTTGCAGTTGACTTCTGGTTCAGGGAAAGCGAAGCGCTCAAGCTCCGAGGGTCGTAGTAAACTCCTCGTTCTCTTTCCGATAGCTAGGAAGCCTAGTTTCACCAGCAATCCTCAAGTCAAGCGAGAAAGCAAGTGGATCATAAAATCTATCTCGTGCTGGTAGCGAGAAGGAAGTAGGCAGATTGACAGATTCTTTCTTTCCAGGCGGAGGGCAGATGAATAAAACCTATCTCTTTCCGGGAGCTAGGCTTAGGTGCCGTCAGATAACTCGTTAGTCAGTAAAGCCCACGGCAGGTGCTGCTGTTAGTAAATCAAGTCAGTAGAGCTGGGTACTCGGTTGATCAAAAGAAATTCCCTCTTCCGGGGAAGGGCGAAAAATAAAAATTCCAATGGTCTCATGCGTGCAGAGGTCGGCTGTGACGACTGCTGTGGCTCCACATGAGTAGAGGATGGCTGAGTCATCCACAGGAAGTGTTGAGTCAGGTGTTTAGCAGAAGGACCGGAGCTCCCCTCCAGCCACCCTCGCTGCGGCAGTTGTTGTTGTCGCTGCCGAGGCCACTTTGGACATTCCTTTGACTTTTTGTTTGTTTTACAATTCAAACGGGCAGGGGCTGATCAATGCTGTGCTATTGTTAAGTGCTTTTACTTCATCCCGCACGAGGCTAAATCTTCTGCGTCGCATCATCTGCCGAATTGTTGAACTAAATACCCGAAGGTTGAAATCCGTGACGAATCCGGTCAATCCTATGTATGGTGGAAATTACCAAGGAATCTAACGAGGCTCGGTATCTCTCCCGCAAATCTTTGTCTCCACGCGGAATCTGCTGTGGATAGGAAAAGGGACGGGGGAGTGCGCTAGTCAATCAATGAGCAGTATGGTAGATTTGCCCGGATGCAATGGGGAGGTGGGCTCCAGGGCGGCCCCTGGGGAGACTCCTTCGAACGTCTCTATTGAGTGACGGAGCCCTTTTGATTGAATATGATAGCTGAACCGGCAGGGCAGGTCGACTGGTCACTATGCCGAGTCCTCCCCGCTCCGTTGTCCGTCTCGGGGCTGGAATGGAACTCATGAGCAGCTCCCATTTATCGCAGTCCAAGACCGTGTCGGTGTCCCTGTCAGCTGTACTCCCCATAACTTGACCACATGAAAGAGGAGGAAGTGAGACTGTTCCTGTTCCTTAGCACAAGCGCTAAGCGAGAATCATTCCTCTCTACCTGTCCAGGGGGACCGTTCTACCTTCAACGGAGGAAATTCTACTGCTCAGCAGGTCAGAGAGGTCCATTTTCTTGCGACGGATGTCTCCAAAGACCTCTTTGTTCCACACCCTTAGTCTTTGTTTTCAGGATTGCAGCTTTCTGAAGAGGAAGAGGGCAGGCGTGCCTCTGATTCTCAGTAGCCCAGAGTCCTGAATGACCTCTTCCAGCCAGATTTTTCGAAACGTCAGAGGAGGGGCTGAACCAGAAGATTGAGAATCCGGTCAGAAAAACCTCTTCTTTTGGGAGCCGGCTGACGAAGGGACCCCCGTTACTTGATGGGGGGTGGGGCTTTCCAGCTTCCATTTGCCAGAAACCTATCCAAGCGGGATTGAATATGGGCTAGTCCCGTTCTTTTATTGGTCCATGTAAAGACTCCCCCAGTCATTCCGAGATCTATTAGGGCACATTTGTCGATTGCTTCCCGGAATTCCCTCATGCTTATGAGATCGCGATCATTTCCCCCAAGCTTTTCCTCCGGTGAGACAACTGCGTTGAAGTAACCAGCCAAGAGCCATGGCAGATTCAGAAAGAGACACCCCTGTCAGGGTTCCTCCAAAGGGTAGCCCTCCGATCAGCTGAAACCTTAGTGACTACTCCTTTTCGGGACAGATAAGGGTACAGATTTCCCCCGGGGAGCTTAGGTTGCTATTCGCTTCTATCCTTCGGCAGTCAACCGCCTCGTCTCACCTGCCCGTTTGCTATTCGGGAGCTTGCTTTGCAACCTAAGCGATTTCATAACCAGAAAGAAAGACCACTCTTTCAGGATTGGTCGTTGTGTGTCACCACCTCCTTACGTTGCCCGCTTGGAGCGGGGGCTGTAACATTCTATGGACCCTCAGTCTCCTACAAGCAATAAATTACGCCTTGAACTGCGGATCAATCATAATAAACAATACCTTTACTTGTTACTTGTCAATTGGTTTTTCAACGGCCAATAAAAACAAAGCAGCTATTCCTTTATGGGGAGCCAAGCACGCAAAAAACGCTCATCTTCAATTTGCTTTCAAAAGTGCTACGAATCTACTTCGCTAGCTCAAGGTCAAATTACTTCTCGGGTGCTCACGATTACTATGATCTCTGGGTATTCGATGAGTTCCACGAACCTTACATGGGCAGCGCGGTCATTGCAGCCACCGAGGCAGGAACTGCTTTTTCAAACAAAATCCTTAAGATTCTGGACGGTCAGGAGTGTCGACTTTACGGAGAATAGAATAGGTTCTTTACAAAAAGAAGCAACGTGCCCATTATCATGATTGGAAATACACTGCCCTCGTCTATGAAAAAAGAAAAGGTCAGAAAAAAAGATTGAGATTCTTCTCCAATCTACGTAAAGTAGAAGAGGCCCGGATCATAGCATAGCAACCTTGTGGGGTTGCATACAACGAAGAATAACAAACAGCGCCTACGTACAGCGAGAAAAGAAACAAGTACGGCCCCCAAGAGCAGAAAGCCGTTGTAGATAACCTTATTAAAGCAGCCCGGATGACTGAAATATGCCCGAGATTCGATCCCGAGCTCGGCACAAGTAGGAACTTGGGGCGCTGGGAACAAGAAGACTAAAATCAAAAGGCATAGAACAAGCGGAAAGAAAGATAATTCGAGTAGGGCTTAGCACAAAGAGAGGAATAGGAATATCGGTAAAAGCAGTTAAAACTAGATGTCACTTAGCACTCAGATGCGCGTAATCCACCGTAAACCATTTATTTCTGAACCACCGTGTGGAGGAAAGGCTTCTCAGGGGCTGCGACAAGGGTGGAAAACCCTATCTTACTAAACTAATAATAAGAAAGGTTCCCTCTCGAAAGTCGATCAAAGTCAGAGCGGGGAGGAAGAAGAGGAAGGAGATCGATCGATTTCGCGATCGATCGAACGGCGATCGCGAGTCAATCAGCCCTCCCCCTCAAAAACCTTTATGGGTTAAGTTAGGGGAAAAGAATTCTGTTGAGGACAGTGAGTGTTCGGGTTTCAGATGAGGCTCTTTTCATCAATGTCTGGCCTTATCTTTCTCTTTATCTATCTATAAGCACTTAGTCCCGGCCTTCCTGATCGGCCCCTCGATCCACCTACCTAGTACCAGTTCCATCACAACCGCAGCCCCTTGTCATCACCATTCCAAGCGCATCATTGACCGCACCAAAGGTTCCGCAAACCCTAACACTCAGACCCATCCCAAAACCGATGGTTATCACCTATCCACCCTCGAAGGGACCCATCACTATCAGCCTCCCTCAATTGGAACCTTACACGGGAAATCATGCTGTGCCTTGGAATTACGGCATCGAGGCTACTACCGGGGAAAAGATCGAGCCTGAGGTGGCAGAAATTAAGGAATTCTTGAGGATCATCAAGAACAGTGAATTCTGTGTGGTTGAACAACTCAATAAGATGCCAGCTCAGATATCTATCTTAGGGCTCCTGATAGCATCAGAAGCTCACAGGAATGCCTTACTCAAAATCCTCAATGAAGCCCATGTCGCCTCCACCCTGAAAATTTAGAAAATCTGGTGGGACAGGCCACAAAGGTTATCACTTTTACTGAGGACGAACTTCCTCCAGAAGGAACAGGGCACAACCGGGCACGGAATAGAATGGTAAAGTGCAAGGAGTCGCCAGGGTGCTGATCGATAATGGTTCCGCACTAAATGTATTCCCTCTTATCACCATCATGAAGCTGGGGGTAGACAAGTCTGCCCTTCGCTCTTGCAACACTATCATCAGAGCGGGCAAAAAGATAAGTTCTGGCGATCTGCCTGTAGAAATTGGGCCATATACCTTCGAGGTCACATTCCAAGTACTTGACATCCCGACAGCATACAACTTTCTGTTAGGACGCCCATGGGTGCATTTCGGCAGGAGCTGTACGCTCCAGTCTTCACCAAAGCATCAAGTACATTGTCCAGGATCACCTCGTAACAGTACATGCAGAAGAGGACTTCATGATTCACAGATCTCCAGCGATTCCATTCATTGATGTGGAGAATGACATTGCCCCTGATGCATACCACACCTTCGAAGTAGTGCCCACCACTTATATTCCCGAAGGCCCTCCAAGCCGAGGATCTCTAACAGCAACTTCATGGTTGCCAAAGTTATGATAGAGAATGGTTCTAAACCAGGAAAAGGCATTGGCCGCTATCTTCAAGGAAGATCAAATCCCATAGAATTGCGCCAAGCAGATGTTCGGGTTAGGGTATGAGCCAACCAAAGATGACAGGAAGCATGCAGCCGAGGAACGACGAAGGAGGAAGCTAGAAAAAAAGGAGGGAAAAGAACTTACCATGACAGGAGAGGTGCCTCCCATTTCTGTCAATTTCCCTAAGCCTGCTTGTATCCTCCAACCCGGAACGCCACCACCAGAGCCCGAAGAAACCGTTGAGGTATCAAAGTTGGTAAACGTTCCCCAGGACATGAGAGAGGCATTTGACTACGATGAAGTACCAGAAGATACAGTGTCTCAAGAAGAACAGGTTGCTATGATCCGGACACTCCCTAGTATGTCAGAAGGGAGCACCATTCGACCTGCAACGCCAGGAGAAAGTCTGGATAACTGGGTGATCACTCCTATTCCTACGAGGAAGCAGGAGCCGTTGGGGTAAAGCGAGCACTTAGTATTGGGCCCTGTTGAGTTGCCGCCTTCCAACAAAACAGGAATATTTTGAGCATCAGAAGGCTCCTTTTTACTTTTTGAAACTTGTACTCATTGCTTTCATAATGTTTTTCTTTTCATTTTAGGGGGATACCTAGCCTAGCATTGTGTATGACCAAATAGATCAAGAGGTTAGCCCTTCCCTTGAATATAATTTCGACATCGAGCTCGACGAGGAGACGACATTGAAATTTAAGTTCCCAAGAAAGGACATGGTGGAACGTCATGAGAACGGTCCAAAACCCAACAACGAAGAATCCCTAACAGTCAACATTGGCTCAGAAGAAGTGGGCAAAGAAGTCAAAATCGGCACGTCCTTGTCAAACAACCATAAAAAGGACAGAATTCCGCTCCTCAAAGAATTTCCAGACGTCTTTGCATGGTCGTATAAGGACATGCCTGGGATATTGTTGAGCACCAGCTCCCACTAAAACCAGAATGCAAGCCTGTCAAACAGAAGCTCAGGAGAATGAAGCCTCAATGGTTGTTAAAAATAAGAGAGGAAGTGATGAAGCAATTTGAAGCCTCAGGGTGGCTACCTACCCGGGCAAATATTGTCCCAGTTCCGAAGAAGGATGGAAGAGTCAGAATGTGTGTCGACTATCGTGACTTGAACAGAGCAAGCCCTAAAGATGACTTCCCTCTTCTTCACATTGACATTTTTTTGAGTCCTGCCGGAAATGGGATGTTCTCTTTCATGGATGGCTTCTCGGGATACAATCAGATCAAGATGGCGAAGCAGGACCAAGAAAAGACTTCTTTCATCACTCAATAGGGAACTTTCTGTTACAAAGTTCTGCCCTTCGGCCTCTGCAGGGGCAACCCATCAAAGAGCCATGACAGCCATCTATCTTCCATGATCTTATGGGAGACATCGTTGAAGATGACGTTGATGACATCCTTGTCAAATCAAAGACTGCAAGTCAGCATATTCAACACCTGGGCTCTGCGATTATTGCAGCATCAGCTGCCCCTCAGAAGTGTGTGTTTGGAGTATCATCAGGCAAGCTCCTAGGGTTTATCGTTAGGGTATCGAGCCGGTCAAGATACGCGCCATCATCAACATGCCGCCACCGCGCAATATCAAGGAGCTACGAAGCCTACTCGGACAACTACTGCCCATTTTTCATATCCAAAGCAAGTACCAGGTGTGAATCTATGAACCAACTACTCGATTAGTGGCCATTTCGAATGGACCGATAAGTGTCAAGAGGACTTCAGGAAACTGAAGATGTACCTCAGAGAGACCGGTTCCGGTATCAGTAGCTCAAACGAGCATTCAAGGGGAAGGGGAGCCTTATCGAATCAAAGTCAGCCGATCATCCCCGTTTCATTCCAGTTCCCAGTACAGTCGTCAAAAGAGTCAAAAAAATAGAAAGGCTTTTGTCGAGAGCAAGCTTCCTATGACCCCTTTCCTGATGGTCTAGCTTCTGCTTTCTCTGTTTCCGATGAGCTTTCGTTTGACTGCCCCTAAACAGGACGAGCTTTTCAGCCCTTCAGACAGAAAGGGATCCCGAATCATATACCGATAGGGAAGAGAGCGGATTCGGTCTTTAGTTTCCGATCGTCAGTCCAGCGTTGATTGATCTGACTGGAAAGGTGAATCCGACCGGGCTTTCATCTCGAATAAGGATAGAAGGGCTTTGCAGCCATGGGCAAGTCTATCGGTCCGTAGGGGCACTCGTACATCGATCGAAGAGTGGTGTCCGATGTTTTAACCAGATCAGGAAGATCTAAGCACAAAAAGTCAATGATTCATTAGCTTCACAAGAAGTGGGCGGGGCGGTCTCAATCTCCTTTCTTCTTTCTTTCATTCAGATAGATACATGGTTTACATACCTTAAAAACAAGGGCCATCCGGTCGTGAGTGAGCGTCCAACCTTCACACGGGATCATCTCTGAGCAAACTTAAGACATTCGGTAGCGCAGACGGGCTTTTGGCTGACTCAGAGTCACCTTCATCCATCTTCTTCAAGATCAGGGCATACTCTTCAGCCACCCATTGATCCCTACTAGATCGTGACCGAGAACCAAATAGTCCTGGAACGGTCTTTTTCCGGGATCAAGTCGCTCCGCTGACAACTACACCACTATATGATGTGAAGGGATAAGAGAGGCCAAGAGGAGTAGTTACCCAATGGTTGTTGACCCGCGGTCAAAGTCAGAGTACGGGTTTTCTTGATCCACGGTGGTACTACTGTAAAAGAGTTGCTGCCCAACATGTCCTGGACCACCGCAAACGCCAATGTCGAACCTAACAAGACTGCCGTGACAGCTTTCAAGATTGAGAAGGGAATAAGAAAGGTTTAGTTTACCTTCACCCTAAGACAGCGGCGATCTGTTGCCGACTTCCAGTCGTATCCAAAACACTCCAACCAATTCACAAACCCTTGATCCTAGCCTAGCCGTCTGATCAAGAGTGTCATCTTGCTTGTGGTAGGCGGGCCTAAACCCGAATCAACCACTCGTGGTACAGATGTCATAGACTCCGCTTGACAGAATTTCAAATGGTATTCTCCTCGTCCCTGCACCCTATCATACCATTCCCAACCTGCCAAAGAGCGAAATGAACAAATTCAAACTTGAAAAGGATCTTTCTGATTCTCGAAGAATGAGGGGCAAAGGGATTGATCGAGAAAGATCTCTTGTTCTTATTATATTATAAGATCGTGATTGGATCCGCTTTGGTAAAGAGAATAAGAGTGTATGCTAAGAAAGGTTCCATAACAAAGAAATCCAACAACGAGAGCTATTAAAGGTAGAAGTGAGCTAAACAGATGTTTCCCGAAAAAGTCGAAACGATATGTGCTTCCTTTATCCACGATAAGACGAATTCGGATTTGAGAATCCAATAGTTGTAGATTCATACCGCCCTTTATTTCCCTCCGGAATTGAACACATTCCGAATCAAAGCAGTTTTTAAAAGTGAGGGTCGTATAATTTGGAAAAAGCTTAAAGATAGGGTCGAAGCGGATAGATAATTGAAGAGGAAGAATTTGGCGTCACGAGCTGGATTTGAACCAGCACCTCCGTGAGTTACCAAGCGAACTTCCTTTTTCTTATTCTAATTCCTAACAAAGAGAAAAAATGCCTTTACGCGTGCGCCCGAAGTGGGATGTAGAATGTGATTGGTGTACTTAGCCTGCCTCTCCCATTATTTCAGTCGCGAATCTGTTTATAGTCGCGACTGTTGTCATATGCCTGTCTGTTGGAAGTACTCTCTTTCCGTCACTCGTTAAGGTTCGGGATCGTCAGGGAGCCCCTATAAAGGTTGGACCAGCTATGATCTTCCCTTGTCACCTTTCCCTGATTCCTCCTTTGTTTGAAACTAGGGCCCTAAAAGCCTCGCTGCTCGAAAAGAGCTGGCTTAGCTCCACTTTGTGACTCGTCGGTCGAAAATCATGTAACGAAGGGGATTTTTATTTGTACAAAATGCCATAAAGCGCGAACCTACTAAATCTCTTTATCTTTCTTGGTCGAAACCTGATGACCTTGTGTTGCTTCGAAAGTTGTCCCCTCTTCTCTGGTAACCCGCCTAGCATATGCACCTGGGCCCTGTACACAGGACAATCGGTCGCACTTGGCGCAGAACCACAATCATCAAGGTTACTATTCCACAGCCCTTAGTTCTCTTCCCTGGGCGAGATTCGCTATCTCCTCTGCTTTACGTTTAGCTGCCCTGACTTAGCACCAATAGGAGAATAAAACCTAACAAAACTATAACTAGGTAACTGAAACTCCCAGCAGCGGAAACTCAAGCGGGAACTAGACTTGCCATATCATCAGAGGATAGACGCTTCTTTCCCTTCGCTTCCCTGGCTTCATTCCCCTTTGCTCTAGCTCTGTGGTAAAGTGCTCTCACCCGGAGGGAAGACCAACTAAATCAGATTCTGACCCCACAGACGCAAGAAAGACCAACGCACGAGCAGCTCTTTCTCCCTTTGCCCTATACCTCACATCCCGCGCAACATCGAAAGACCTATCAACTAGAGCTAGAGCTCCTAACTCGCCTATGACCAGGTTTTAGAATCCTAATTCTTCACTCTGGGAACTCCTCTTGATTGACCGAGAAAAGAAAAACAGAGTATAAGAACATCGGGAACTAGTGGCCGTGGGTCTCAGTACAGGATGAAAAGAAGTTCACCTTCGGGAAAGCCTACTTTCCCTCTTCTATGCGCAGCTGGTTCAAGTCCAGGATGCAAATCAGTCCTTTCTTCCCATCTCGTTCGAAGCGGGAAGCCCATCTGCTCTAGGACTTCTAACTCCAGTTTCGTTTTCTCTTTCTTTCAATCGTGGGTGGACATCCTTTCTGAAAGGAAGTTAACCCGGGAGCCATCTCTTTTTATCAAGTGAGATGGAGTGTAAACAGGGTGGAATCCCCTTTCCATTTACAAGTTGATGGTTTCATTTCTTCGCCTAGTTGATCTAATTGATCTCTCCTTTCCTTCCTTCTCTCCCTATCCTTCTCACTACCTCTCGAATCGTACTCTCGCCTTTCCCCCATTCTTTCTTCCCCGAGGAATAGGAGTAAGAGCGCCCTACCTCTTTTTTCTCCCCCTTTCGCTCGCATCAGTCTCCCTGCGAGCATTATTAGCATTAGCGCGAGCTGCTTTCCTCATTGGCCTCTCACTCTCTTCCTAGCAGCCGTAGTTCAACCTAGCTCCTTATCTCTCCCTCTGGGTGAGCCTCCTCTCATCCGTAACACCTACGGACTATCCTTCGCCACTATAAAAAACCCCTGCAGTAGGAATCCTTTCTCTATCCGTCCCAGGTCACTCGCTTCATTCGTTCTCCCAACCGGTCTCAACTCACTACTAAGAAGAATAGGACGAAATCGAACTACTCTCTTTCGCACATAGAGGGAGCCGCCCTTACATCAGCAGTCAAATCCCTCCTACTAAACAAGAAAAGGTAAATAAGCTAGGGCTGCTAGGGATGTTAGGTCTAAGGCAGAGAGTTACACCTTGGACTGAGCCTCAGGCTAGTTAAGGCCAGGGAAAGGGTAGCGACTACGGCAATGGTTTCAGTTCAAAGCCCACTTTTTCGAGTAAGTAGTAAGCTATCTCAAGCAGATCATTATTTGTTTGTCTATCGTCGGTTTGGTTGTCTTCCTCCCATTCATGCCTCATTTTGGGACCTACCAGTTTTCGGTCATTGGTTAGATCAATTTATTCTTATTTGACTCCTTCTTTGATCGACCCGAGAAAGGTTATTTACTTCGATTAGGATCTTTACACTGTCTTCCTGTGATCATGACATGGGGTGAGTGAGGTTTTTATTATGACACGGAGATCCCGACGCTTCCCACCAGCCATTCGATTTTCTTTACTACCGGCATCTGCCAAACCTATCCTTACGCTTGCAAAGACGCTTTCTATCCCCGCAAAGGCTTCCAAAAGTATGCCTACAAAGCCAACCCTTGAAGGCATTTACATCTTCGCGCACCCACCACTGGACTTTTCCGTTTCGGTCTGGACTGGATAGCGTCATCGAGCTGACCTACCTTCTTCCGGTCTTGATCGGAGGACAGCGGATAATCGTCGAAGGGTATTAGGTCAGGAGGAATAAAAACCGCAGATAGGACTGGAAATTGGATAGAAAATAGAAGGGATGATGGAGCCGGCCTACCCTCAAGAGGAGAACCTGACATTGGATCTTGGAAAGAGTGGCTCCCATGCCCAGAGCGGTGATTGAGCTTGCTTCCCCGGGAGAGAGGCTTTGACTTTTAAATTTAAAATAGATACGGGGCGAGAGCGACTTTATTTGACATGTGTTCCGTTGCGTGCCGTGTCTGAAGTAGCACTAATAAAGACTGAAAAATGATATCTCGGGATTTTAATGAATGGTAAGTTCCGTATCCGTAAATAGTACTTTTAGTCATAGCTGTCAGGAGTCATAGCTGTAGGGGATGTAAGGGATCTTGCCTTCCCTCTGGTAGGTCAGCTCGATGACGCTATCCAGTTTCGGATTGTACGGGATCTGAACGTGGGTTTATCCAGGACATTTATCTATTTATGCACCCACTATTGGACATAGAGTGAGAAATGTATGCACTGGCCATCCATTGAGAGATGCGCCTACCACTGGACATTTAACGCGATTCGCATTGTGATCTTTACCCACCAGTGATTCAATGTGATTGACTACCCGCCCCTTCACCTGTGCTAAAGTCTTCCTTGTAGTTTCACTTTTGAGTGGGGCATAGATATCGATCTTTACGCGGCTCACTTTTTGTGGGGCAACCCAATTGACTATAAGCACCAGAATACTTTCTCCCTTCTAAGGTACCTTTACCTTCTCTTACTAACGACACTCGCGAGGGTTGCCTGCAAAGGCCGCCCTTTCACCTGCTTTTCCAGTGCTTTCATAAGGGATCTATAGCGAGAAATTGATCCGCTGCTCTTCGAGAAGGCGGCCTCTCCATGGAGAATCTTAGCATGAGCTGGGGAGTCTAGTCTGGGCACTTGAACAACAGCTTGGAACGAGCGATCGAAAGGCACCACGGGGCCATATCTCGACTT